GAGGTATTCAACGCCTGGGTTCTCCCTCCTATTTTTTCTCAAGAGAACGACTCTTTTGATCGCTGGGTCTCCCACGGGAAGGATTTGGAAGATCCAAGACCCAAAATAGTGGTATTTGCTAGCAAAAAGATAATGAAGGTAGTCAATCAATATAGATTGATCCCAAATCTGATTCAAATCCAATCTAGTATCTCTAGGTACATAAGAAATGTATTGAATCGATTCTTTTTAATGAATAGATCCGATCGCAACTTCGAATATGGAATTCAAAGGGATCAAATAGGAAATGATACTCTGAATCATAGCACTATACTGAGATATACGATCCATTTATCGAATTTGACAAAGAGTCAGAAGAAATGGTTCGATCCTCTTGGAAGCCCGAGATCCATGAATCGGAATCCTGATGCATATCCATACAAATGGTCCAATGAGAGCAAAAATTTACAGGAGCATTTGGAACATTTCCTTTCTGAGCAAAAGAGCCATTTTCAAGGAGTGTTCGATCAATTTCAAGTAGTGTTCAATCAATTTCCAGTAGTGTTCGATGAATTTCAAGTAGTGTTCGATGAATTTCAAGAAGGGTTTGATCAATTACGTATTAATCTATCTTCGATTGATCAATACGCTTTTTTGCCTCATGCACTTCTTGTCTGTTGGTCCAAGTCACTTCGCCTTTGGTCCAAGCCACTTTCCAAGCTACTTTCTAAGTCACTTCTCTTTTTGTCCAAGCCACTTTGTAAGTCACTTCCTTTTTTATTTTTGAGTATCGGGAATAGGTCCATTCATAGGTCCGAAATCCACATCTCTGAATTGAAAGGTCTGAATGATCAACTCTGCAATCAGTTGTTAGAATCCGTAGATCTGAACGATTTGAAGAAATTGAAACCCTTCTTATTGGATGCTCGTGATACTTCTCCAAAAAGGAAATTAATGATATCCCACGATCGAGACAATTGGTTGAATCCCGTGAAACCATTTCATAGAAGTTCCTTGATAGCTTATTTTTATAAAGCAAATCGACTTCGATTCTTGAATCATGCACATCACTTCTGTGTCTATTGTAACAAAAGATTCCCTTTTTTTGTGGCAAGGGCCCGTATCAATAATTACGATCATACGTATGGACAATTCCTCGATAGTTTATTCCTTCCCAACCAAATCTTTTCTTTGTACGTCGGTCAAAAAAAAAACGTGCTTTTGGAGAGAGATACTATTTCACCAATCGAGTCACAGGTATCTAAGATATTCATACGGAACGATTTTCCACAAAGTGGTGACGAAATGGATAACTTGTCCAAATCTTTCCGTTTTGCAATTCAATCCGGCCCATTCGCCCGTAGAGCTGTTTACTGGATTGCAGACATTTCTGGAACACCCCTAACAGAGGAACAAATAGTCCATTTTGAAAGAACTTATTGTCAAACTCTTTCAGATATGAATCTATCTGATTCAGAAGGGAAGAACTTGGATCCGTATCTCAATTCAAACAAGGGCTTGATTCACACTCCATATTCTGAGAAATATTTACGATTCGAAAAGAGGAAAAAACGGAGTCTTTGTCTAAAGAAATGCGTTCAGAAACGGCAGATGGTTCGAAACTTTCAATCGAAATGGAATCGGTTCCCAAAATATATGCCATGGGCCCTTACTTCGACAGGGTTCAAATATCTGAAATGCATCCTTTTAGAGACTTTTTCAGACCTAGTGTCGATATTTCGCTCCTTTTTTGATGATATTATGCATGGATCAGATATATCCTGGCTAATTCCTCAGAAAAAATGGTGGGCGATTCTTCGACAATGGAATCTGATAAGTGATATTTCGGGGAACTGTTTACAGAATTGGCTTTGGCTTCAAGGAAAGATTCCTCGAAATAATGAGTCACTCTATCCATTGATAGGCGCACATCTGAGAACACCGAATGTTCGGGAGTTCCTCTATTCAATCCTTTTCCTTCTTCTTGTTGCTGGATATCTCGTTCCTACACATCTTCTCTTTGTTTCCCGCGTCTCTCGTGAGTTACAGACAGAGTTCGAACAGATCAAATCCTTGATGATTCCATCATACATGATTGAATTGGGAAAACTTCTGGATAGGTATCCTCCATCTGAACTGAATTCTTTCTGGTTAAAGAATCTCTTTCTAGTTGCTCTGGAACAATTAGGAGATCTTCTAGAAGAAATACGGAGTTATGCTTTTGGCGACAACATGCTACTGGGGGGTGGTCCCGCTTATGGGGGCAAATCAATACGTTCTAAGAATCCCTTTTTCAATATCAATCTCAGGAATATCATTGATCTCATAAGTATCATACCAAATCCCATCCATCGAATCACTTTTTCGAGAAATACGAGACATCTAAGTCGTACAAGTAAAGAGATCTATTCATTGATACGAAAAAGAAAAAACGTGAACGGGGATTGGATTGATGATCAAATAGAATCCTGGGTCGCGAACAGTGATTTGTTTAATGCTGAAGAAAGAGAATTCGTGGTTCAGTTCTCTACCTTAACGAGAGAAAAAAGGCTTGATCAAATTCTATTGAGTCTGACTCATAGTGAGCCATTATCAACGAATGACTCTGGTTATCAAATGATTGAACAGCCGGGATCAGTTTACTTACGACACTTAGTTGACATTCATCAAAAAGATCTAATGAATTATGAGTTCAATGGATCCTGTTTAGCAGAAAGACGGATATTCCTTGCTCATTATCAGACAATCACTTATTCACAAACCTCGTATGGGGCTAATAGTTTTCATTGCCCATCTCATGGAAAACCCTTTTCGCTCCGCTTACCTCTATCCCCTTCTAGGGGTATTTTAGTGATAGGTTCTATCGGAATTGGACGATCCTATTTGGTGAAATACCTGGCGAAAAACTCCTATGTTCCTTTCATTACAGTATGTTCGTACCCGTTCCTGGAGGACAAAGATAACCAACCTAAAGAATTTCTTGTGGATTACCTTGAGGATGAGGATTTTGATGGGAGGGATGTTGGTGACGATATGAATATGAATGAGATTGGTGATAATGACGATAGCGATGATTACTTTGATTTGGATACGGAGCTGCGAACTATGACGCACGAGATAACGACGGATGCGCTATGTCCGTCTACGATACCGATACGATTTGATATCACCCTTCAATTCGAATTGGTAAAAGCAATGTCTCCTTCTATTATATGGATGCCAAACATTCATGATCTCTATGTGAATGAGGTGAATTACTTATCGCTCGGTCTATTAGTGAACTTTCTCTCCAGGGATTGTGACAGATGCTCCACTAGAAATATTCTAGTTATTGCTTCGACGCATATTCCCCAAAAAGTGGATCCCGCTCTAATAGCTCCGAATAAATTCAATACATGCATTAAGATACGAAAGCTTCTTATTCCACAACAACGAAAGCACTTTTTCACTCTTTCATATACTCGGGGATTTCACTTGGAAAATAAAACGTTCCAGACTAATGGATTTGGGTCCCTAACCATGGGTTCCAATGCACGAGATCTTGTATCACTTACCAATGAAGCCCTATCAATTAGTATTACACAGAAGAACTCGATTATAGATACTAATACAATTAGATCCGCTCTTCATAGAAAAACTTGGGATTTCCGATCCCAGGTAAGGTCGGTTCAGGATCATGGGATCCTTTTCTATCAGATAGGAAGGGCTCTTGTACAAAATGTACTTCTAAGTAATTGCCCCATAGATCCTATATCTATCTATATGAAGAAGAGATCATGTCAGGAAGGGGATTCTTATTTGTACAAATGGTACTTCGAGCTTGGAACCAGCATGAAGAAATTAACGATACTTCTTTACCTTTTGAGTTGTTCTGCCGGATCGGTCGCTCAAGATCTTTGGTCTCTACCCGGACCCGATGAAAAAAATTGGATCACTTCTTATGGATTCGTTGAAAATGATTCTGATCTAGTTCATGCCCTATTAGAAGTAGAAGGCGTTCTGGTAGGATTCTCACGGACAGAAAAGGATTGCAATGAGTTTGATAATGATCAAGTGACATTGCTTCTTCGGTCCAAACCAAGGAATCCCTTAGATATGATGCAAAATGCATCTTGTTCTATCATTGATCAGAGATTTCTATATGAAAAAGACGAATCCGAGTTTGAAGAAGGGGAAGGGGCCCTTGACCCCCAAGGGGTAGAGGAGGATTTATTCAATCACATAGTTTGGGCTCCTAGAATATGGCGCCCTTGTGGCCATTTATTTGATTGTATCCAAAGGCCAAAAGAATTGGGATTTCCCTATTGGGCCAAGTCATTTTGGGGCAAAGAGGATGAACTTCAAGAGAATGATTTGGAGTTCTTGCAGAGTGGAACCATGCAGTACGAGACACGAGATATATCTTCCAAAGAACAAGGCTTTTTTAGGATAAACCGATTCATTTGGGACCCTGTAGATCCATTATTTTTATTATTCAAGGATCAGCCCTTTGTCTCTGTGTTTTCACGTCGAAAATTCTTTGCAGATCACGAGATGCAAAAGGGGCTGTTTACTTACCAAACGAATACTCCTACATCTCTGTATAGACGCTGGTTTCTCAAGAATACGCAAGAAAAGCACTTCGAATTGTTGATTCATCGCCAGAGATGGCTTAGAACCAATAGTTCATTATCTAATGGATCTTTCCGTTCGAATACTCTCTCTGAGAGTTATCAGTATTTATCCAATCTGTGCCTCTCTAACGGAACGCTATTGGATCAAATGACAATGACATTGTTGAGAAAGAGATGGCTTTTTCCGGATGAAATCAAACATTGGATTCATTTTATATATAATAATTGAATACTCTCGTATATTATACGTAATAGGCGGAGGTGTATACTATTATTATACATATAATAGGAGAAAGATTTCCCAGTCCATAGTACTCATTTTGAGAACGTCCAGTGCCAAAGTCACTGAATGGGTAAGTCGCCAATCCCTAAAACGTACTATGTAATGTACTTTATCCGCTGGGTTAC